CATTGCCATTCGAAATCAAGATATTGGGATTGGACTCGTCAATCGATTCATAACCTTTCGAACACAAGCAATATCTATTCGAACCCCCTTTACTTGTAGGAGTACCTCTTGGATCTGTCGATTATGTTATGGTCGGAGTCCCACTCATGGTGACCTGGTTGAATTGGGAGAAGCTGTAGGTATTATTTCGGGTCAATCCATCGGGGAACCGGGGACTCAACTAACATTAAGAACTTTTCATACCGGCGGAGTATTTACAGGGGGCATCGCAGAACATGTGCGAGCCCCCTCTAATGGAAAAATAAAATTCAATGAGGATTTAGTCCATCCCACACGTACACGGCACGGGCATCCTGCTTTTCTATGTGATATAGATTTGTATGTAATTATTGAGAGTGAAGATATTATGCATAAGGTGACTATTCCACCAAAAAGCTTTCTTTTAGTTCAAAATGATCAATATGTAGAATCAGAACAAGTGATTGCTGAGATTCGGGCGGGAACATACACTTTGAATTTTAAGGAGAGGGTTCGAAAACATATTTATTCTGACTCAGAGGGAGAAATGCACTGGAGTACCGACGTGTACCATGCACCCGAATTTCAATATAGTAATGTCCGGCTCTTACCAAAAACAAGTCATTTATGGATATTATCAGGAGGTTCGTGCAGATCCGGTGTAGTTTCTTTTTCACTCCACAAGGATCAAGATCAACTGAACATCCATTCTCATTCTGTCAAACGAAGATATATTTCTAGCCTCTCAGTGAATAATGATCAAGTGAGACACCAATTAGTTAGGTCAGATTTTTCTGATAAAAAAGAAGATGGTATTTTGGATTATTCGGGATTTAATCGAATCATAGGTATTGGTCGTTGTAATCTCATACATCCTGCAATTCTCCACAAGAATTCTGATTTATTGGCAAAAAGGCGAAGAAATCAATTTCTCATTCCGTTCCAATCCATTCAAGAACAAGAGAAAGAACTAATGCCCCATTCAGGTATCTCGATTGAAATACCCATAAAGGGTATTTTCCGTAAAAATAGTATTCTTGCTTATTTTGATGATCCTCGATACAGAAGAAAGAATTCAGGAATTACTAAATATGGGACTATAGGGGCGCATTCAATCGTCAAAAAAGAGGACTTGATTGAGTATCGAGCAGTCAAAAAAATTAAGCCAAAATTTCAAATGAAAATTGATCGCTTTTTTTTCATTCCCGAGGAAGTGCATATTTTACCCGAATCTTCTTACGTAATGGTACGGAATAATAGTATCATTGGAGTAGATACCCGAATCGCTTTAAATAGAAGAAGCCAAGTGGGCGGATTGGTCCGAGTGGAGAAAAAAAAAAAAAAGATTGAACTAAAAATTTTTTCTGGGGATATTCATTTTCCTGGGGAAACAGATAAGATATCCCGACACAGTGGCATCTTGATACCGCCGGAAACGGGAAAAAAAGAACTTAAGGAATCCACCCGGGAATCAAAAAAATTGAAAAAATGGATCTATGTCCAACGGATCACACCTACCAAGAAAAAGCATTTTGTTTTGGTTCGACCCGTAGTCACATATGAAATAGCGAACGGTATCAATTTAGCAACACTCTTCCCCCAGGATCTGCTGCGGGAAAAGGATAATATGCACCTTCGAGTTGTCAATTATATCCTTTATGGAAAGGGCAAACCCTTTCGGGGTATTTCTGACACAAGTATTCAATTAGTTCGAACTTGTTTAGTCTTGAATTGGGACCAAGACAAAAAAAGTTCTTCCGTCGAAGAGGTCTGTGCTTCCTTTGTTGAAGTAAGTACAAATGGTATGATTCGAGATTTCCTAAGAATCGACTTAGTGCAATCCCATATTTCGTATATCAGAAAAAGGAATGCTCCGTCAAGTCCAGGATTGATCTCTGATAATGGTCCAGATCGCACCAATATAAATCCGTTTTACTCCATTTATTTCAAGGCAAGGGTTCAACAATCACTTAGCCAAAATCAAGGAACTATTCATACGTTGTTGAATCGAAATAAGGAATGCCAATCTTTGATAATTTTGTCATCATCTAATTGTTTTCGAATGGGTCCATTCAACGATATCAAATATCATAATGTGATAAAGCAATCAATTCACATTCAAAAAGATCCTCTAATTCCAATTAGGAATTCGTTGGGACCCTTAGGAACAGTCCTTCAAATTGCGAATTTTTATTCATTTTACTATTTAATAACTTATAATCTGATTTCGGTAAATAACTATTTGAAACTTGATAATTTAAAACAGACTTTTCAAGTACGTAAATTACGTAAATTTTATTTAATGGATGAAAACGAGAGAATTTATAATCCTGATCCAGACAGTAAGATTGTTTTGAATCCATTTAATTTGAATTGGTATTTTATCCATCATAATTATTGTGAGGAAATATCCACAATAATGAGTCTTGGGCAGTTTATTTGTGAAAATATATGGATAGCCACAAATGGACCACACCTCAAATCAGGTCAAGTTTTAATTGTTCAAGCTGGCTCTGTAGTAATAAGATCAGCTAAGCCTTATTTGGCTACTCCAGGAGCAACTGTTCATGGGCATTATGGAGAAATCCTTTATAAAGGAGATACATTAATTACATTTATATATGAAAAATCAAGATCTGGTGATATAACGCAGGGTCTTCCAAAAGTAGAACAAGTGTTAGAAGTGCGTTCGATTGATTCAATATCGATGAACCTAGAAAAAAGAGTTGAGGGTTGGAACGCGCGTATAACAAGAATTCTTGGGATTCCTTGGGGATTCTTAATTGGTGCTGAGCTAACTATAGTGCAAAGTCGTATCTCTTTGGTTAATAAGATCCAAAAGGTTTATCGATCCCAGGGGGTCCAAATCCATAATAGACATATCGAAATTATTGTACGTCAAATAACATCAAAAGTGTTGGTTTCAGAAGATGGAATGTCTAATATTTTTTTACCCGGCGAACTTATTGGATTGTTACAAGCGGAGCGAACGGGGCGTGCTTTGGAAGAAGCGATCTGTTATCGAGCTATATTATTGGGAATAACGAGAGCATCTCTGAATACTCAAAGTTTTATATCTGAAGCAAGTTTTCAAGAAACCGCTCGGGTTTTAGCAAAAGCAGCTCTCCGGGGTCGTATCGACTGGTTGAAAGGCCTGAAAGAGAACGTTGTTCTGGGGGGGATGATACCCGTTGGTACCGGATTCAAAGCATTCGTGCACTGTTCACGGCAGCATAACAATATTCTTTTGGAAACAAAAAAAGGAATTTATTCGGGGGGGGGATGATAGATATTTTCTTACACCACAAAGAATTATTAGACTTTTGCATTTCAAAGACTTTCCATGATACATCAGAACAATCATTTAGAGGATTTAATGAGTCCTAAGGAGCGGATTCTCTTAACTATTTTTGATCCTTTGATTTCTTAATAGTAAGAAAAGAAAGATAATAACGAATAGAAAGTAATGAATGGCCTGGATTGTGTATCAATGGCCAATCTCTGGTAGAAGAGAAGGTTCCATTGGAACAATTATTTATTTCAGGGCACTTCGTCTCTTTTTTTTATCAAATCTTTTTTTGATAAAAAAAAGAGGAAGTATGGGGAGAAATGGCAAGAAGATAGTGGAATATCAATTTGGAAGAGATGATGGAAGCAGGAATTCCTTTTGGTCATGGTACTAGGAAATGGAATCCTAGAATGTCACCCTATATCTCAGCAAAACATAAAGGTATTCATATTACAAATCTGACAAGAACTGCTCGTTTTTTATCAGAAGCTTGTTATAAAGCAGCGAATTTAGTAGCACGAGCTGCAATAAGAACCCGGTGTCATTATATGTCATTATATTATATTAATAAAAAAGGCTCGGTGGTATGTTAACGAATTGGTCCACTACAGAAACGAGACTTCATAAGTTCAGGGATTTGAGAGCGGAACAAAAGACGGGGAGACTCAACCGTCTTCCAAAAAGAGATGCGGCTGTCCTGAAGAGACAATTATCACGCTTGCAAACGTATCCGGGCGGTATTCAATATATGACGGGGGTACCTGATATTGTAATCGTCGTTGATCAGCAAGAAGAATATACGGCTCTTCGAGAATGTATCGCTTTGGGAATTCCAACAATTTGTTTAATCGATACAAATTGTGACCCCGATCTCGCAGATATTTTGATTCCAGCAAACGATAACGCTATAGCTTCAATCCGATTAATTCTTAATCAATTTGTATTTGCAATTTGGGAGGGTCGTTCTAGCTATATACGAAATCCTTGATTAATAATAAGATAAATCAAATTTTTTGGTAACTACATGGATTTTTGGAATCGGTTACTCTTCTTGAATCGCATAAAAGAAAAGAAATAAAAAAAACTGTGGATATTATGTGATTAGCGGGTATTCAAAACGGATAATTCTAATTTAAGTATACAAGTCGAAAGGGAGAGGGTTGAATCAAAATAATTCTTTTTAAAGTTCTATTTCTGTTAGAGGGCAATATGACTGTTATATCATGTTCCAGTAACACACTAAAAGGGTTATACGATATATCCGGTGTGGAAGTAGGCCAACATTTCTATTGGCAAATAGGAGGTTTACAAGTCCATGCCCAAGTACTTATTACTTCTTGGGTTGTAATTGCTATCTTATTAGGTTCAGCCCTTATAGCTGTTCGGAATCCACAAACTATTCCGACTGCCGGTCAAAATTTCTTCGAATATGTCCTTGAATTTATTCGAGACGTGAGCAAAACTCAGATTGGAGAAGAATATGGTCCATGGGTTCCCTTTATTGGAACTATGTTTCTATTTATTTTTGTTTCGAATTGGTCCGGTGCTCTTTTACCTTGGAAAATAATACAGTTACCCCATGGGGAGTTAGCTGCACCTACGAATGATATCAATACTACCGTTGCTTTAGCCTTGCTCACGTCAGTAGCATATTTCTATGCAGGTCTTTCTAAAAAGGGATTAGGTTATTTCAGTAAATACATTCAACCGACTCCAATTCTTTTACCCATTAACATTTTAGAAGATTTCACAAAACCTTTATCACTTAGCTTTCGACTTTTCGGGAATATATTAGCTGATGAATTAGTAGTTGTTGTTCTTGTTTCTTTAGTACCTTTAGTGGTTCCTATACCTGTGATGTTCCTTGGATTATTTACAAGCGGTATTCAAGCTCTTATTTTTGCAACTTTAGCGGCGGCTTATATAGGCGAATCTATGGAGGGCCATCATTGACTAGTTAGAATAACGCAGTGTATGCGTAACTAAAGATAATCCACTTAGGAAACATCAATATACAAATAGAAATAGACAAATACGGGATATACGACCAAGAGTCATAGAAAAAAAAATTCAGATATTGGGGAGTTGTAAAAAAGGAAAGAGATCAAAAAGATCTTTTTCCTAAAATTCATGTTTGGCTTTATTATATCATACTCCTGCCAATGAATATTATCATTCTATTGTTTTGTTCATTCAATTCAAATATAAGGAGTCATTATTTGAATAAAAATTCTTAATATAAAAATTCTTATAGTATCATAGTATCACAATTTACACGGTGTGTGATTAAAAAAAAAAAAGAAAAAGAAAGATGCTTTCTAGAATGATTCTCATTTCAGTTGATTTTATTCAATTCAACGATTGACCAAAAGAAAATATTATTAAATAATTAAAGTGAATGACCTTACCGGAATAAAATACTTATGTTTATTTCTATGCAATGATTCGCCAAACGAGATTCATAAAAAATGGGTTGATTGGGAGAGGGGAACAGAATTGGGTATATGGGATCTAATGACTCTAAGCCAACTCTTGTGTATGGTTCCAAGAATGATTCTAGAATACGATTGACTTTAAGATATGAATAGTTTGAATCTAAGATATGAAGATATGAATAGTTGGTTTACGTTATGGAAGAAAGACATGTATATATGATATTAGATATTGATAGTTATATATTAACTAAAGATATATCTAATCCGCCCTACTATTGTGAACTTAGATAGAGATTCCAATAGAAATTCTTCGGTTTCGTCTTTGCCTGTGAATTGAATGTGAATGAATAAAGCGATGAAATAAAGAAAACTAACGGACGAAGAATTAAAAAAGGGTTTGGAAAGAAGAAATGGAAGAACAAAAGTCGTATGGATTCACAAAAATCCTGTGGATCGGAACTAAAAAAGAGATATCGAAGTAGCTTTTATGGTTTAATACTAATATTATTATTACTTCAATTCCGAGTTCTTAGTTATTTCGACTGGATGAATCTTAGCGATGGAATAATTAAGTCATAATTCATTGGACGATTGTATCATTAACTATTTCTTTATTTTAGTGCGAGGAACTTATCATGAATCCACTGATTTCTGCCGCTTCTGTTATTGCCGCTGGGTTGGCCGTCGGGCTTGCTTCTATTGGACCTGGAGTAGGTCAAGGTACTGCTGCGGGTCAAGCTGTAGAAGGTATCGCGAGACAACCCGAGGCGGAGGGAAAAATACGAGGTACTTTATTGCTTAGTCTGGCTTTTATGGAAGCTTTAACAATTTATGGACTGGTTGTAGCATTAGCGCTTTTATTTGCGAATCCCTTTGTTTAATCCTATAAATATGCAAATTACGTATTTTTTTTTAGTCTATCTAAAAGAGGAGATAATATGAAAAATATAACCGATTCTTTCGTTTCCTTGGTTCGCTGGTCATTTGCCGGGAGTTTCGGGTTTAATACCGATATTTTAGCAACAAATCCAATAAATCTAAGTGTAGTCCTTGGTGTATTGATCTTTTTTGGAAAGGGAGTGCGTGCGAGTTGTTTATTTCAAGAATAGGCTGGATCCAACCAGCTGTACTTTTTTTCATTATAACTAGATCGAAAAAGGTGCACGATTCCGCGAATTACTTCTGAATCAATTTCAAATCATATTTAAGAACCATAGCATTTCGTGATTCATTGGTAAATCTACTTTGATTCTCTATCAACCAAACCAATAGTGTGGGGTCATTAACATGGTTAAAGCTAAACCAAACTGTTTGAAGTCCAGACGCAGCATGGTACTCTTTCTACTACTATATTAATATAGAATAGAAATGTTTGCAAAATGAATAATTGGAATTTGTTTTTTTTCGATATAAAACACTCATGTCGATAAAATTATTTGAGCCTTTTCTTTTATTGGAATGCAAAATATTTGAAATATTTCAATCAACCGCTTTTTATGCTGAATCGGTGACCTGTGTATAATATAAAGTAAGAAGAATTCTTTGGATTTGACGAAAAAAAGAAACAACTTTGCTGACAATTCAATATTTTTGTTTTGTTCCGTCAGAAGAGTCCTCAAAATATTCTGGTCTTGGATTAGTGATTAGTCGCGACATCTTGGAATATGAATAGAGAAGAGAGGTAGAGGATAGGCTCATTACATTAAAAAAAAAGATATGGGAATTGCCCCCATACTTAAAAAGTTGAAGTAATTGAGT